TTCTAATAAGTTGTTTAATAGTTGGCATGTTGAATCATATACATAATGGGCTGGTTTAGATTGATCCTAACCGGATGATTATGAATTATTTCTATTTAATAGAATATTAAACTCGTAGATAAAATCTCAAATCACGGATTTTTAGAAAATCCATCTTATTTTCATTCAACTGCTACAAGATCAACAATTCCATAAGCTTGGGCTTCTGTTGCTGACATAAAAACATCTCTTTCCATGTCTTCAGATACAACCCATAAGGGTTTGCCCGTTCTTTGTACATAAACCCTTGTGAGGGTTTCGCGTAGTTTCAGCAGTTCTTCCGCTTCCAGGATAAATTCTCCCGTTTGTGCCTCATAAAAAGAACTAGCAGGTTGATGGATCATTACCCTGATGATATAACAGTTCTCTATCTCGCGTGATGAAACGAAGAGAAAAGAAAGAAAGATAAAGAATAATAGGAAAAAAAAAGATAGAATTGAACAACCGTACGGGCATTATCTTTTGTGCATTGCATACGGCTCTACAATAAAATTGACCCTTACCTTCCATTGAAGAAAGAGAAAAATAGAATCTATCAGACCCAGATGGATAAATGATCAAATTGCCACCCTTCCTTTCAGAGGAGTTAAAAAATACTATGATGGCTCCGTTGCTTTCTATTTTAAAATGGATTCTTTTTTTTGTCTTTGATTCAGCAATCCCAAAGTTTCTTTTTGATCCAATCAAATAAGGAAAAATCTTGTTTTTTTTTTCGCCCTCTTTTTTTATAACATAAATATTGTTAAGAGCCCTTCGGTGTGAAAACAAAAAAGTTTGTGACGCTGAACTGGACTCCCGATAGATAAGAGAAATCGGAAATACCTTTTATCTCATACTACTCTCTCGATACATAATCGAATCTTTTGAAAAAAAAAACAAGACAAAAATTTTGCATATCGAATTCGAAGTGCCATGCTATTATTACTTAATATTCATATGGCGAAGGCATAGTCTTCTTTTTTCTCTCAAATAAAAAAAAACCTCATTGGCGCCAAGCGTGAGGGAATGCTAGACGTTTGGTAATTTCTCCTCCAACCAAGATAAAAGATCCCATTGATGCGGCTAATCCCATGCATATTGTATGGACATCTGGTCGCACAAATTGCATAGTATCGTAAATAGCTACTCCAGGTATTACCCATCCGCCAGGAGAGTTTATAAACAAATACAGATCTTTGGTATCATCCTCGATACTGAGATATACCATAAGACCAATAAGTTGATTCGAGATCTCGCTATCAACTTCTTGGCCTAAAAAAAGTAATCTTTCTCGATAAAGTCGGTTGATTAGGGTAAAATTGTATCCCTTAGGAACCGTACATGCACCTTTTGACGCATACGGTTCAAAAAATAATTGCGAAAAAAAAAAGAATCAATGTATAGATTCAAGTCCTCTTTCTTTGTTCCTATTCTTTTTTCATAGCAGGTTTTTTCTGACTTCTAATGAAAGGACTTTTTCTTCGATTTTTCAATAAAGACGAATTTGAACTTCTTTCTTCCTTATAATAGAAAAAAAGTCACTAAACTTATCGAATTAACTTCTCATTGATGTATTGTTTCATCGAGATTCAATCCAAATCACGATGGTATTTTCTTGTTCCTGAATGGGTCTCTTTCATCTTTTTAGGTTTATGCTCTACTCCGGGTAAAGATCCGCCCGATTTTGATTTGCACATATAGGACAAATCTTCCCATTACCATTTCTTTTTGTTATGACTTTCTTTTTTTTTTTTTTCAATTCATTTCATACCTTTCACCAAGTATTTAGTTTGAGATTCCCTCGCTTGACAAATAGGATCTCTTTACAAATACCAAACAGGAATCATTTATGATACAAGTAGTAATCATAGATATATTACCAATTGGGTTTTTTCTAAACGGAGCCTGGATACTTCATTTTTTAGTCCAACCAAGCCAACCATAAATTATTCTAATTGATAATAGTAATGTGAATCCCCCAAACAATGGATCTAATTGTGCTTCACGCTCCAAATTTTTGATGATTCAATTTATCTTTCTTGGGCGAAACAGAGGATATCTCGATCGGGGGAGAGAACGGGGAAATCCCATATGACCCAATATATCTGACAAGTCGCACTATACGTCAACCCAAGATGCATCTTCCTCTCCAGGACTTCGGAAAGGTACTTTTGGAACACCAATAGGCATTAATTGAAAGAAAAAAGAACTAAGTACTATATTTTACTTTGATGTGGAAACGTAACAACATTATTTTATTGTCTTTATAATATTGGTTTTATCGTATTTATTTTATCCATAGATTAGAAAAATTCATAAAGAAAGACAAAAGAAGAAATAAAGGAAAATTTTGACGAATAGGGCCTTCTAATGAGGAATAAGGAAGGACACATTTACTGATAGAAAATGGTATCAACCACCCATTGCGTATTGGTACTTATCGGGTATAGAATAAATCTGCTTCTCTTTGTTCCTACGAATG